AGAGGCTCATTTACTCCGAAATTTAGACAGAAACGGAATTGTGATGCTGGGATCTTGGATAGAATCCGGTGATATTTTAGTAGGTAAATTAACTCCTCAAGCAGCAAACGAATCCTCGTATGCCCCAGAGGATAGATTATTACGAGCCATACTTGGCATTCAGGTATCCACTGCAAAAGAAACTTCTCTAAAACTACCTATAGGTGGAAGGGGCCGAGTTATTGATGTGAGATGGATCCAGAAAAAAGGGGGTTCTAGTTATAATCCAGAAAGAATTCATGTATATATTTCACAGAAACGTGAAATCAAAGTGGGCGATAAAGTAGCTGGAAGACATGGGAATAAAGGTATCATTTCTAAAATTTTGTCTAGACAAGATATGCCCTACTTGCAAGATGGAACATCTGTTGATATGGTCTTCAACCCATTAGGGGTACCCTCACGAATGAATGTGGGGCAGATATTTGAATGTTCGCTCGGGTTAGCGGGGGATCTGCTAAAGAGACATTATAGAATAGCACCTTTTGATGAGAGATATGAGCAAGAGGCTTCAAGAAAACTAGTCTTTTCTGAATTATATGAAGCCAGTAAGCAAACAAAAAATCCATGGGTATTTGAACCCGAGTATCCGGGAAAAAGCAGAATATTTGATGGAAGAACAGGAGATCCTTTTGAACAACCTGTTCTAATAGGCAAGTCCTATATCCTAAAATTAATTCATCAAGTTGATGATAAAATCCATGGGCGTTCGAGTGGACATTACGCACTTGTTACACAACAACCCCTTAGAGGAAGGGCCAAGCAAGGGGGACAACGAGTAGGGGAAATGGAAGTTTGGGCTCTAGAGGGGTTTGGTGTTGCTCATATTTTACAAGAGATGCTTACTTATAAATCTGATCATATTAGAGCTCGTCAAGAATTACTTGGTGCTACGATCATTGGAGGAATAGTACCTAACCCTGAGGATGCTCCAGAATCTTTTCGATTGCTCGTTCGAGAACTACGATCTTTGGCTCTAGAACTGAATCATTTCCTTGTATCTGAGAAGAACTTCCAGATTAATAGGAAGGAAGTTTGATCTGAATGAATCAGAATTTCTATTCTATGATCGACCGATATAAACATCAACAACTTCGAATTGGACCAGTGTCTCCTCAACAAATAAAGGCTTGGGCCAACAAAATCCTACCCAATGGAGAGATAGTTGGAGAGGTGACAAAACCCTATACTTTTCATTATAAAACCAATAAACCGGAAAAAGATGGATTGTTTTGTGAAAGAATCTCTGGACCCATAAAAAGTGGAATTTGTGCTTGTGGAAATTATCGAGTGATTGGAGCTGAAAAAGAGGACCCGAAATTTTGTGAAGAATGCGGGGTGGAATTTGTTGATTCTCGGATACGAAGATATCAAATGGGATACATCAAACTCGCATGTCCAGTAACTCACGTGTGGTATTTGAAACGTCTTCCGAGTTATATCGCGAATCTTTTAGATAAGCCCCTTAAGGAATTAGAAGGCCTAGTATACTGCGATGTGTGATTTGATCGAAATTTGCATTTTACAGATTCAGACTAATAAACTGTCATCCCATTCAATCTGATTGGGATGCCCCCGACTCTGACATGTGTCTTGGAAGGAGTAACATGAAGCTCAGAATTATGGGTGTATTCAATACTCTAAATGAAAGGGGAGTTGATCCATGGTCGATCCCGTAACAGATAAATGGGAATTGCTAGTTATACCTCGTGAAAAAAAAAGATTTTTTCGTGGAATTAGCCATTCCATTTCTTTTAGAGAGAGATTCCGTTCAAGCAAGCAAATAGGGCATGGTTACAGAAGTCTATCTATCGCATATATGCTTCAAGGGACATCATGACATAACCGTCGAGGTGAGTAGGGACCTAAAAGATCGAATGGAACGAAACAATATATAGACAAGTAAATCCCTTATGAGTCCAAAAGTATTCCTTTAAGGGGGGATTCATCATTTGAAGGGAAGCAGACTACTCAAGAATTTCACATTTCAATTTTGTCGTAAATAAGTCATTCAGAAAGTGAAAGTCAAAAGAAAAATGAATTAATGAAAGGTTGGTCCTTGCTGGAAACTTGAGTAAGGAGTAGTTCTTTGTAGGGTTTTCTTTTTTTTTTTATCGAACAAAGTAAAAAAAAAAGAACTCCCTTCCTTATTTGGTGTAACTACTTGAGCCGGATGAGAGGAAACCTTCACGTCCGATTTTTAAGGGGGGAATCCAATATAAACCTATCTCAATTTTTCTTTTGCTAGGCCCATAGTGAAAAAACCTACTTTCTTACGATTACGAGGTTTATTCGAGTATGAAATCCAATCCTGGAAATACAGCATCCCACTTTTTTTTACTACCCAAGGCTTTGAGACATTTCGAAATCGGGAAATCTCTACAGGAGCAGGTGTTATCAGAGAACAATTAGCCGATTTGGATTTGCGAATTATTATAGATAATTCATTGGTAGAATGGAA